TTTTTAATTTCATATTTTATATCTTATAAATAGAAAGTGAAAGTAAAGAATCTGTTATATGTTATAGTAGATAAGAAATTAAATGAATAACAATTCAATAAAAGAAATAAGAAATCTAGTATATTCTTTATATGATATGAATGATGAATAGAGTACTAAAATTGTGTTTGGAATGAACCAAAAGACTTGTTTGTTTTGTTACGCTTCGTAAGACCAACCAATGGGTTAAGTTTCGCTACAGGAAAAAGGTTTGTTCTCTTTTTATAGTTTTTAATGACAGGAATCTTTCATGATTTTCATTTTCGAAATTGTGTATACCGAAGAAAAAAAAATGTATCACTAACTCTTTTATCATGGACAGGAAAATAGGAAAAATATCATATGTAATTCATTCATGAAAGTGGATGAAGAGAGATGGGTATTTGTTTTACAAATACCCAATTGGGTCCGTTGGGTTGTAATGAATTCTTTTTTTTTTTATTTTTATTGTTCCTACTACTACGAAAATTTCTATACAAAACAAAAATGGAATGTATTAGGGCTATACGGACTCGAACCGTAGACTTTCTCGGTAAAACAGATAAAACTTATTTTTATCGAAATGATTTGAACTGTTTCAAAGACCCAACATGCATTTTTTTGCATTGGGCTCTTTCATCAACTGATGTAAAGATCAGTTAGTCCACCATATTTTTTCTTTACAGGAAGATAAAAAGATAATGAGATGGTTCCCTATGCTCTGATTCATTATTTGTATCCTGATATGGGAGCAATACCAAAGTGTTTCAAAGAAGGGTGACCTTTATTTAGGTCTGCCTTCGGCCTAGATCAACCTAAGTGAAATGGAATCTCTATCGCTCCGCTGCAAGAGTAAAATATGAAACTTTATACACCTCGAAGCTCATAAGACGAAAAGAGGTTCTTTTGAGATCCTTAGACTCATTACGCCTGGCATTGAATGGACCGAGCATTTACCTTACAATGGCAGGTTCTATTTGATTTGGCACCGGAATTCGCACTTGAATCGGATCAAACCAAATATTTGTCAGGCTATTTTTCTCTTGTTCTCTCGAATCTACGGAGTAAGACATCAACTTCTAAAAAAAAAAAGAAATTATGGTCATTGCATACTTGGCTCCCTTGAAAAGCATTGGCGCACGTGTAAACGAGGTGCTCTACCTAACTGAGCTATAGCCCTTGTCATAACTATTTTAACATAGAGACAATTTCTTGTCAAGAAGGGTATCCCATAATCCCATATGATAATTCTCTGATCCTTTTACATTTACTGGTAAAAGATTTATATTGCTTAGAAAGCAGATTTTACCTATAATCCATCGAAGTGATGGAGACCTTTTTGTGGTGATAAACGACCTACTTAACCCAGTGGTTAGAGTATTGCTTTCATACGGCGGGAGTCATTGGTTCAAATCCAATAGTAGGTAGAACTTATTAGATACCGGATTCCATGGTATCTAATAAGTTTTTCTACCCATCCTCTTTTTTTCGTTCTCTAATCAGATTAGACTTCATTATGTTTATTTTGTGGAATAAAAATGTAGTGTGTAGAGTATAATAAAGAACTCTTTTTCTTTTGATTACTACTAATAGGAAATTACATTGACAGCCTCTACTCGCGTCCTAGCTCGTCTTAGAGCTAGATTTGACTCAATTGCTTGTCTCTTACCCTCAGCTCTACTCAAATTAGCTTCAGCTATTTCAAGAGTTTGTTTAGCTTCTTGTGGATCAATGTCAGTACTAATTTCCGCATCATTTCCTAAAATGGTGATCTCATTATTACTTATTCTAGCGAAACCGCCCATAAGAGCCACCGTTAGCCATTGGCCGTTTCGCCGTATTCTCAAAAGACCTATATCTACAGCCGTGGCAATGGGGGCATGGTTTGGTAATACGCCAATTTGTCCACTATTAGTAGATAAAATAATTTCTTTCACTTCGGAATCCCAAATCATTCGATTAGGAGTCAGTACACAAAGATTTAAGGTCATTTCTTTAATTTGCTCTCCTCTTCTAAGTTCATAGCTTTCGCGGTAGCTTCATCGATGTTACCCACCAAATAAAAGGCTTGCTCGGGAAGACCATCTAATTCTCCGGAAAGGATGAATTGAAACCCCCGAATTGTTTCTGCGAGATCAACATATTTCCCTGGAGAACCGGTAAATACTTCTGCAACAAAGAAGGGTTGTGATAAGAAACGCTCAATCTTTCGTGCTCTTGCTACGGTTAAACGATCTTCTTCGGATAATTCGTCCAACCCAAGGATAGCTATAATGTCCTGAAGTTCTTTGTAACGTTGTGAAGTTTGCTTAACCATTTGCGCAGTTCCATAATGTTCCTCGCCAACGATTCGAGGTTGTAACATAGTTGACGTTGAATCCAAAGGATCTACTGCTGGATAAATACCTTTGGCAGCTAATCCTCTTGATAATACGGTAGTAGCATCTAAATGTGCGAATGTTGTGGCAGGAGCAGGGTCGGT